GCTCGTGTAGCTTAATATAAAGCATGGCACTGAAGATGCCAAGATGGGTCCTAAAAAACTCCACATGCACAAAGGCATGGTCCCGACCTTACTATCAGCTATAACTCAACTTACACATGCAAGTCTCCGCAGCCCAGTGAGTATGCCCTCAATCCCCCTACCCGGGGACGAGGAGCGGGCATCAGGCACAATCATTAGCCCAAGACGCCTAGCCAAGCCACACCCCCAAGGGAATTCAGCAGTGATAAACATTAAGCCATAAGTGAAAACTTGACTTAGTTAGTGTTAACAGGGCCGGTAAAACTCGTGCCAGCCACCGCGGTTAGACGAGAGGCCCTAGTTGATATTACAACGGCGTAAAGGGTGGTTAAGGACAAACAATTTTTAAAGCCAAATGGTCCCTTGGCCGTCATACGCTCCTGGGAACCCGAAGCCCTATACACGAAAGTAGCTTTAATAACCCGCCTGACCCCACGAAAGCTGAGAAACAAACTGGGATTAGATACCCCACTATGCTCAGTCGTAAACCAAGACATCCACCTACAATCAGATGTCCGCCAGGGTACTACGAGCAACAGCTTAAAACCCAAAGGACTTGACGGTGTCTCAGACCCCCCTAGAGGAGCCTGTTCTAGAACCGATAATCCTCGTTTAACCTCACCACTTCTAGCCTCCCCAGCCTATATACCGCCGTCGCCAGCTTACCCTGTGAAGGGAAAAAAGTAAGCAAAATGGGCACAGCCCAAAACGTCAGGTCGAGGTGTAGCGCATGGAGTGGGAAGAAATGGGCTACATTTTCTATTACAGAATACTACGAACATGCACCATGAAAACAGTGCTTGAAGGAGGATTTAGTAGTAAAAGGGAAATAGAGTGTCCCTTTGAACCCGGCTCTGAGACGCGTACACACCGCCCGTCACCCTCCCCGTCAAAACACACCAAAAATACCTAATACAATAACACCAACAAGGGGAGGCAAGTCGTAACATGGTAAGTGTACCGGAAGGTGCACTTGGACCAAACCCAGGACGTGGCTGAGTTAGTCAAGCATCTCACTTACACCGAGAAGACATCCATGCAAGTTGGATCGTCCTGAGCCAAGCCGCTAGCTTAACCCATCAATAACTGAAAAATATAAATAAACAAAATTAGCCTAACACAAAAACTTAAACCATTCTTTTACCTGAGTATGGGAGACAGAAAAGGTCACATAAAGCAATAGAGATAGTACCGCAAGGGAAAGCTGAAAGAGAGGTGAAACAGCCCATATAAGCACAAAAAAGCAAAGATTAAACCCTGTACCTTTTGCATCATGATTTAGCCAGTACACCCAAGCAAAGAGACCTTTAGTTTGAAACCCCGAAACCAGGTGAGCTACCCCGAGACAGCCTATTAAGGGCCAACCCGTCTCTGTGGCAAAAGAGTGGGAAGAGCTCCGGGTAGAAGTGAAAGACCTACCGAACCTGGTGATAGCTGGTTGCCTAGGAGATGAATAGAAGTTCAGCCTCATACTCCTCAAATCAAGACACAAGCAAGACACCAAGAGATACATATGAGAGTTAGTTGAAGGGGGTACAGCCCCTTTAACAAAGGACACAACCTTTCCAGGAGGATAAAGATCATAATATATAAAACATACCGTTTTAGTGGGCCTAAAAGCAGCCACCTAAACAGAAAGCGTTAAAGCTCAGACGGAAAGAAGTTTATTATCCTGATAAATAATCTTATTCCCCTAATTACTACTAGGCCAACCCATGCCCACATGGAAGAGACTATGCTAAAATGAGTAACAAGAAGGCCCGCCCTTCTCCAGGCACAAGTGTAAGCAAAATCGGACCCACCATTGGCAATTAACGAACTCAACCCCAGAGAGCAATGTGGACTACAAAAAGACCAAGAAAAATCCACAATCCACCTATCGTTACCCCCACACTGGAGTGCATTAAAGGAAAGACTAAAAGAAAGGGAAGGAACTCGGCAAACACAAGCCTCGCCTGTTTACCAAAAACATCGCCTCCTGCAACACAACCAAGTATAGGAGGTCCAGCCTGCCCGGTGACGATAAGTTTAACGGCCGCGGTATCCTGACCGTGCGAAGGTAGCGCAATCACTTGTCTTTTAAATAGAGACCTGTATGAATGGCCAAACGAGGGCTTAACTGTCTCCCCTTTCAAGTCAGTGAAATTGATCTACCCGTGCAGAAGCGGGTATAATAATACAAGACGAGAAGACCCTTTGGAGCTTAAGGTACAAAACTCAACCCACACCAAACAACACAACTAGACCCAGAAACTTCGTGGAGTATGATATTTTACCTTCGGTTGGGGCGACCACGGAGGAAAAAAAAGCCTCCCAGTGGACCGGGATAAACCTCCTAAATCTAAGAGAGACATCTCTAAGCCGCAGAACATCTGACCAAACATGATCCGGCAGCAAAGCCGATCAACGAACCAAGTTACCCTAGGGATAACAGCGCAATCCTCTCCCAGAGTCCATATCGACGAGGGGGTTTACGACCTCGATGTTGGATCAGGACATCCTAATGGTGCAGCCGCTATTAAGGGTTCGTTTGTTCAACGATTAAAGTCCTACGTGATCTGAGTTCAGACCGGAGCAATCCAGGTCAGTTTCTATCTGTAACGCTACTTTTCCTAGTACGAAAGGATCGGGAAAGAGGGGCCCATGCTTCAAGCACGCCCCACCCCTAATTTATGCAAACAAATAAATAAAGTAAAGGGAGGGCCAAAACCCTGACCAGCCAAAATAAGGACATACTGGGGTGGCAGAGCATGGTAAATTGCAAAAGGCCTAAGCCCTTTTAGCCAGAGGTTCAAATCCTCTTCCCAGTTTATGCTAAACATCCTAATCACTCACTTAATTAACCCATTAGCCTACATCGTACCGGTACTGCTAGCAGTGGCCTTCCTGACACTAGTTGAGCGAAAAGTACTAGGCTATATGCAACTACGAAAAGGACCAAATGTGGTGGGACCTTACGGACTCCTTCAACCCATTGTCGACGGAGTAAAGCTATTTACCAAAGAACCCATCCGCCCATCCACGGCATCCCCACTCTTATTTTTAGCTGCCCCCGTGCTCGCACTAACCCTGGCCATAATCTTATGAGCACCAATTCCCATACCCTATCCAATAATTGACCTCAACCTAGGGATCCTATTTATCCTTGCCCTATCAAGCCTTGCGGTATACTCAATCCTAGGGTCGGGCTGAGCATCAAATTCAAAATACGCACTAATCGGAGCCCTACGGGCCGTAGCCCAAACAATTTCCTATGAAGTAAGCTTAGGACTAATCCTTCTCTCTGTAATTATCTTTTCAGGAGGGTACACCCTACAGACATTTAACACCACCCAGGAGAGCATTTGACTACTCATCCCTGCCTGGCCCCTAGCCGCAATATGATATATCTCAACACTAGCTGAAACAAACCGGGCACCCTTCGACCTGACAGAGGGAGAATCAGAACTAGTATCTGGTTTCAACGTAGAATATGCGGGAGGACCCTTTGCACTCTTCTTCTTGGCTGAGTACGCCAACATCCTTTTAATAAATACCCTATCAGCCGTACTATTTCTAGGAGCCTCACACATCCCCAGCATCCCCGAACTTACAACAATTAACCTCATGATTAAAGCTGCACTACTATCAGCTGTATTCCTATGAGTACGAGCCTCATACCCTCGATTCCGATACGATCAACTCATACACCTAGTCTGAAAGAACTTTCTTCCCCTCACACTCGCCTTCGTACTGTGACACACCGCCCTACCAATTGCCCTAGCAGGACTCCCCCCGCAACTATAACAAAGAAACTGTGCCCGAGCATCCAAGGACCACTTTGATAGAGTGAGCTACAGGGGTTAAAATCCTCTCAGTTTCTAGAAAGAAGGGAATTGAACCCATACTCAAGAGATCAAAACTCTTGGTGCTTCCTTTACACCACTTTCTACAGGCGTGGTCAGCTAATAAAGCTTTCGGGCCCATACCCCGAGCATGACGGTTAAAGTCCCTCCTCCGCCAATGAACCCATACGTACTTGCAACCCTACTATCCAGCCTAGGACTAGGAACCACCTTAACCTTTGCCAGCTCCCACTGACTTCTGGCCTGAATAGGCCTGGAGATTAACACACTAGCAATTGCCCCACTAATAGCACAACGCCACCACCCCCGTGCAGTCGAAGCAACCACAAAATACTTCTTAACACAGGCCACCGCAGCAGCAATAATCTTATTCGCAAGCACAACAAATGCATGAATAACAGGAGAATGAAGCATCAACGACCTATCAAACCCCCTCGCTAGCACAATATTTACAGCTGCCCTGGCACTCAAGATTGGGCTTGCACCCGTACACTTCTGAATGCCAGAAGTCCTACAAGGATTGGACCTGTTAACAGGCCTAATCTTATCTACCTGACAAAAACTTGCCCCATTTGCACTAATTATCCAAACAGCACAGAACATTGACCCGCTACTACTTACACTACTAGGAATTACATCCGCCCTAGTTGGGGGATGAGGAGGACTAAACCAAACCCAACTACGAAAAATCCTAGCCTACTCCTCAATCGCCCACATGGGATGAATGATTATTGTAATCCAGTACGCCCCACAACTCACCCTTCTTGCACTAGGAACATATATCATCATGACCTCCGCAACATTTATAACCCTAAAAATGTTAATAACAACCAAAATTAATACACTCGCAACAACCTGATCAAAAAGCCCCGCGCTCGCATCAACAACCGCCCTAGTCCTATTATCATTAGGCGGCCTTCCACCACTTACAGGGTTTATGCCAAAGTGAATAATCCTGCAAGAACTGACAAAACAAGACCTACCCATCATCGCCACAATAATAGCCCTAACCGCACTGATTAGCTTGTACTTCTACTTACGACTATGTTACGCAATAACACTAACTATCTCTCCAAATACAACCAACTCAATCACCCCCTGACGAACCAAAACAACCCAAACCACCCTACCACTCGCCCTATTCATCACAGCCACCCTAGGACTATTACCTATAACCCCCACCATTATAATACTAACCACCTAGGGACTTAGGATAATATTAGACCAAAAGCCTTCAAAGCTCTAAGTAGAAGTGAAAATCTTCTAGTCCCTGACTAAGACCTACAAGAGATTAACTTACATCTTCTAATTGCAAATCAGACGCTTTAATTAAGCTAAGGCCTTACTAGATGGGAAGGCCTCGATCCTACAAACTCTTAGTTAACAGCTAAACGCTCAAGCCAGCGAGCATCCATCTACTTTTCCCGCCGCCTGGCTCAGCAAGGCGGGAAAAGCCCCGGCAGAGTATTAATCTACGTCTTCGAATTTGCAATTCAATGTGTTCTTCACCACGGGGCTGACAGGGAGAGGACTTAAACCTCTGTCTTCGGGGCTACAACCCACCGCCTAAGCACTCGGCCACCCTACCTGTGGCAATCACACGCTGATTCTTCTCTACCAACCACAAAGACATTGGTACCCTTTATCTCGTATTTGGTGCCTGAGCCGGAATAGTGGGAACTGCCCTAAGCCTCCTAATTCGGGCCGAGCTAAGTCAACCCGGATCACTTCTTGGTGATGATCAAATTTACAATGTTATCGTAACTGCCCACGCATTTGTTATAATCTTCTTTATAGTAATACCCATCCTTATTGGGGGATTTGGAAATTGACTCGTACCACTAATAATTGGAGCCCCCGACATAGCATTCCCACGAATAAATAACATAAGCTTCTGATTACTACCCCCATCATTCCTGCTTTTATTAGCTTCTTCCGGTGTTGAAGCTGGGGCCGGGACAGGGTGAACAGTCTACCCACCCCTAGCAGGAAACCTAGCCCACGCAGGGGCATCAGTAGACTTAACAATCTTCTCACTACATTTAGCAGGTGTTTCATCAATCCTTGGAGCAATCAACTTCATCACCACAATTATTAACATGAAACCCCCAGCTATTTCCCAGTATCAAACACCCCTATTCGTCTGATCCGTACTTGTAACTGCCGTTCTTCTTCTCCTGTCGCTGCCTGTTTTAGCTGCTGGGATTACAATACTCCTAACAGATCGAAACCTCAACACCACATTCTTTGACCCGGCAGGAGGAGGAGACCCCATCCTTTACCAACACCTATTCTGATTCTTTGGTCATCCAGAAGTTTACATCCTTATCCTCCCAGGATTTGGAATTATCTCTCATGTTGTAGCCTACTACTCCGGCAAAAAGGAACCATTTGGTTACATGGGAATAGTTTGAGCCATAATGGCCATCGGCCTTCTAGGATTTATCGTGTGAGCTCACCACATGTTCACCGTTGGAATAGACGTTGATACCCGTGCATACTTTACATCTGCAACAATAATCATTGCAATCCCAACAGGTGTAAAAGTGTTTAGCTGACTAGCCACGCTCCACGGAGGATCAATCAAATGAGAAACACCTATACTATGGGCCCTTGGGTTCATTTTCCTGTTTACAGTAGGCGGACTCACAGGGATTGTCCTATCTAATTCATCACTTGATATTGTTCTTCATGACACTTATTATGTAGTCGCACATTTCCACTACGTACTATCCATGGGTGCTGTATTCGCCATTATGGCAGCCTTTGTACACTGATTCCCACTACTGACCGGATACACCCTCCACAGCACCTGAACAAAAATCCACTTCACAGTTATATTTATTGGAGTTAACCTTACGTTCTTCCCACAACACTTCCTAGGCCTAGCGGGCATGCCACGGCGATATTCTGACTACCCAGATGCCTACGCCCTATGAAATACAATCTCATCTATTGGATCGCTAATCTCATTAGTGGCAGTAATTATATTCTTATTTATCCTATGAGAAGCCTTCACCGCTAAACGAGAAGTACTATCTGTAGAACTAACAACAACAAATGTAGAGTGACTTCACGGCTGCCCCCCTCCCTACCACACATACGAAGAACCAGCATTCGTTCAAGTTCAATCAAACTAACGAGGAAGGAAGGAATTGAACCTCCATATGCTGGTTTCAAGCCAGCCACATAACCACTCTGTCACTTCCTTCTAAAGACATTAGTAAAACGTATATTACATCACCTTGTCAAGGTCAAATTGTGGGTTAAACCCCCGCATGTCTTTTAGCCCTGAGCTTAATGGCACATCCAGCCCAACTAGGATTTCAAGACGCAGCATCACCAGTCATAGAAGAACTTCTTCACTTCCACGATCACGCACTAATAATTGTATTCTTAATTAGTGCTCTAGTACTATATATTATTATTGCAATAGTATCCACTAAACTTACTAATAAACTTATCTTAGACTCTCAAGAAATCGAAATTGTGTGAACTGTTTTACCCGCTGTAATTTTAGTATTAATTGCTCTACCCTCCCTACGTATTCTTTACCTTATAGACGAAATCAGTGACCCTCACCTAACAATTAAAGCAATAGGACACCAATGATACTGAAGCTACGAATATACGGACTATGAAAACCTAAATTTTGATGCCTACATAGTTCCAACCCAAGACCTCACCCCAGGACAATTTCGACTCTTAGAAACAGATCACCGGATAGTCATCCCAGTAGAATCTCCAATCCGCATTCTAGTTTCTGCCGAAGACGTGCTACACTCTTGAGCTGTTCCCTCCATAGGCGTAAAAATAGATGCAGTCCCAGGACGACTTAACCAAACTGCCCTCCTTGCTTCACACCCAGGAGTATACTACGGACAATGCTCAGAAATTTGCGGAGCCAACCACAGCTTTATACCAATTGTAATTGAAGCAGTACCCCTACCACACTTCGAAACTTGGTCCGCATGTCAACTAGACCTTGCTTCACTAAGAAGCTAAATATTGGACAAAGCATTGGCCTTTTAAGCCAAAGATTGGTGACTCCAGACCACCCTTAGTGAAATGCCACAATTAAACCCCGGCCCTTGATTCATAATTTTAGTATTCTCTTGACTTATTTTTCTAACTATTATCCCAGCTAAAATTTTAAGCCATGCTACACCGAATGAACCAACCTTAGTAAGTGCTGAAAAACACAAAACTGAGTACTGAGACTGACCATGATAGTAAGTTTTTTCGACCAATTTGAAAGCCCTATTTACCTAGGAATCCCACTAATTGCCATCGCAATTGCTCTTCCCTGAGTACTTTACCCAACCCCTACATCTCGATGAATCAACAACCGACTTATCACAGCTCAAGAATGATTTATTAACCGCTCCACAAATCAACTAATAACACCACTGAGCGTAAAAGGACACAAATGAGCACTTCTATTGACTTCATTAATGATCTTCCTAATTACAATTAATATGCTAGGCCTTCTACCCTACACCTTCACACCCACAACACAACTGTCACTTAACATAGGACTCGCCGTGCCCCTGTGACTTGCCACAGTTATTATTGGAATGCGAAACCAACCAACAATCGCACTAGGACATCTACTCCCAGAAGGGACACCCATCCCACTGATTCCAGTACTAATTATTATTGAAACAATCAGCCTATTTATTCGACCACTAGCCCTTGGAGTTCGACTTACAGCCAACCTGACCGCAGGCCATCTACTAATTCAACTTATTGCTACCGCCGTATTTGTCCTCCTACCAATAATACCAACAGTGGCAGTCCTAACTGCCGCCGTGCTTTTCCTTCTTACACTGCTGGAAGTTGCAGTTGCAATAATCCAAGCCTATGTGTTTGTACTTCTCCTAAGCCTATACCTTCAAGAAAACACTTAATGGCCCATCAAGCACACGCCTACCATATAGTTGACCCAAGCCCATGACCACTAACCGGAGCTATTGCTGCCCTATTAATAACATCAGGCCTAGCAATCTGGTTCCACTTTCACTCAACAACACTAATAACTCTAGGAATAATTCTTCTGCTCCTTACCATATACCAATGATGACGTGACATCATCCGAGAAGGGACCTTCCAAGGCCACCACACACCCCCAGTACAAAAAGGATTACGATACGGAATAATCTTATTTATCACTTCTGAGGTATTCTTTTTCCTTGGGTTCTTTTGAGCTTTTTATCACGCCAGCCTAGCACCAACACCCGAATTAGGAGCATACTGACCTCCCTCAGGAATTATCCCACTAGACCCCTTTGAAGTACCACTCCTTAACACAGCCGTACTATTAGCCTCAGGGGTTACAGTAACATGAGCCCATCATAGTATTATAGAAGGAGACCGAAAACAGGCCATCCAATCTTTAGCACTGACCATTCTGCTAGGACTTTATTTTACCGCACTCCAAGCTATCGAGTATTACGAAGCACCTTTCACAATCGCAGACGGAGTCTACGGCTCAACATTCTTCGTAGCTACAGGATTCCACGGACTACATGTTATTATTGGATCAACTTTCCTAGCAGTGTGCCTTCTTCGCCAAGCCCAATATCACTTTACGTCCGAACACCACTTTGGTTTTGAGGCCGCTGCCTGATACTGACACTTTGTCGACGTAGTATGACTATTCCTTTACGTATCCATCTACTGATGAGGCTCATAATCTTTCTAGTATTAAAGTTAGTATAAGTGACTTCCAATCACACGGTCTTGGTTAAACCCCAAGGAAAGATAGTGAACCTAGTTATAGCCATTCTAACCATCGCAATAATCTTATCCTTAGTCCTAGCAACTGTATCTTTTTGATTACCACAAATAAACCCAGATGCAGAAAAACTATCCCCATACGAATGCGGGTTTGACCCATTAGGATCGGCCCGACTACCATTCTCTCTGCGCTTCTTTCTAGTAGCAATCCTGTTCCTTCTCTTCGACCTAGAAATTGCTCTCCTCCTCCCCCTGCCCTGGGGGGACCAACTCCATAACCCAACAGGAACATTCTTCTGGGCTACAACAGTCCTAATTTTATTAACCCTTGGATTAATTTATGAATGAACTCAAGGCGGCTTAGAATGAGCAGAATAGTGGGCTAGTCCAATACAAGACCTCTGATTTCGGCTCAGAAAACCGTGGTTTAATTCCACGGCCCTCTTATGACACCCGCACATTTCAGCTTCAGCTCAGCATTTATTCTAGGCCTAATAGGACTAGCATTCCACCGAACTCATCTGCTTTCCGTACTCCTATGCTTAGAAGGAATAATACTATCCCTGTTCATTGCGCTAGCCCTATGGGCACTACAATTCGAAGCCACAGGATTCTCAACAGCCCCTATACTACTCCTAGCTTTTTCTGCTTGTGAAGCAAGCACCGGTCTAGCACTGCTAGTTGCCACAGTTCGCACCCACGGAACTAATCGACTACAAAGCCTTAACCTTCTACAATGCTAAAAGTACTTATCCCCACAATTATACTATTTCCAACAATTTGACTAACTTCCCCTAAATGACTATGGACAACTACAACCGCACATAGCCTCCTAATTGCTCTTACTAGCCTAACTTGGCTGAAATGAACATCCGAAACCGGATGAACCTCCTCCAATACATACCTGGCCACAGACCCCCTATCAACCCCCCTCCTAGTACTAACATGCTGATTACTCCCACTCATAATTCTAGCCAGCCAAAACCACATCAGCCCTGAACCGATTACCCGACAACGCACATACATTATGCTCCTCGCCTCATTACAGACCTTCTTAATCATAGCATTCGGCGCTACAGAAGTCATTATATTCTACATCATATTTGAAGCCACACTTATCCCAACTCTAATCATTATCACCCGATGGGGGAATCAAACCGAACGACTTAATGCAGGAACCTATTTTCTGTTCTATACCCTAGCAGGATCACTCCCACTTCTTGTGGCCCTTCTCCTCCTCCAACAATCCACCGGCACCCTATCAATATTAGTGCTTCAATACACACAACCCCTACAACTCAGCTCCTGAGGCCATATAATCTGATGAGCTGGCTGCCTGATCGCATTCCTAGTCAAAATACCACTATATGGGGTCCACCTATGATTACCAAAAGCGCACGTAGAAGCCCCCGTGGCAGGATCTATGGTACTAGCAGCAGTTTTACTAAAACTCGGCGGGTACGGAATAATACGCATGATAGTAATACTCGACCCCTTATCAAAAGAACTAGCTTATCCATTTATTATTCTAGCCCTATGAGGCATCATTATAACTGGATCAATCTGCCTCCGACAAACAGACCTGAAATCATTAATTGCTTATTCATCCGTAGGTCATATAGGATTGGTGGCAGGAGGGATCCTAATTCAAACCCCATGAGGCTTCTCAGGAGCAATCATCCTTATAATTGCCCACGGGTTAGCATCCTCAGCATTATTCTGTTTGGCCAATACAGCATATGAACGAACCCACAGTCGAACAATGGTCCTCGCCCGAGGACTACAAGTGATCTTTCCACTAACAGCAGTCTGATGATTCACCGCTAATCTAGCCAACCTAGCACTACCACCACTACCAAACCTTATAGGGGAACTCATAATCATCACAACATTATTCAACTGATCCCCTTGAACAATCTTACTCACTGGACTGGGGACACTAATTACAGCCAGCTATTCCTTATACATATTCCTTATATCACAACGAGGCCCAACACCAAACCATATCACAGGACTTCAACCATTCCACACCCGAGAACATTTACTAATAACCCTACACTTAATCCCTATCATCCTGCTAGTAACAAAACCAGAGCTCATGTGAGGATGGTGCTACTGTAAGTATAGTTTAGCTAAAATATTAGATTGTGATTCTAAAGATAGGGGTTAAAACCCCCTTACTCACCAAGGAAGAACAGAAAATAGTAAGCACTGCTAATTCTTACGCTCCAAGGTTAAAATCCCTGGCTTCCTTGTGCTTCCAAAGGATAACAGCTCATCCGTTGGTCTTAGGAACCAGAAACTCTTGGTGCAAATCCAAGTGGAAGCTATGACACTAATCATACACTCGTCCCTCCTCCTAACCCTTATTATTCTACTCCACCCACTACTCACCACACTTGACCCAAACCAACAAGGATCTAATATGGCAAAAACCACTAAAACTGCCATTAGTTTAGCCTTCTTCATCAGCCTCCTACCTCTTACAATTTTCCTAGCCCAAGGGGCAGAAAGCATCGTAACAAACTGACAATGAATAAACACCCAAACGTTTGATGTAAACATCAGCCTTAAATTTGACCATTACTCCTTAATCTTTATCCCAATTGCCTTATATGTCACCTGATCAATCCTTGAATTCTCACTATGATATATGCACTCCGACCCCAACATTAACCAATTCTTTAAATATCTACTTGTATTCTTAGTAGCCATAATTATTTTAGTCTCAGCTAATAACATCTTCCAACTATTCATTGGCTGAGAGGGAGTTGGGATTATATCTTTCCTGCTCATCGGATGATGATATGGCCGGGCGGATGCAAACACAGCTGCCCTCCAAGCCGTTATTTATAACCGAGTAGGAGACATCGGATTAATTATAACTATAGCCTGGTTCGCAATAAACCTCAACTCCTGAGAGATCCAACAAATCCTGACTCTATCAAAAGACTTTAACATAACACTTCCCCTAATTGGACTCATCTTAGCAGCAACAGGGAAATCCGCCCAATTTGGCCTTCACCCTTGACTCCCAGCCGCCATAGAAGGCCCTACCCCAGTATCTGCCCTACTCCACTCAAGCACCATGGTTGTTGCAGGAATTTTCCTACTAATCCGCTTCCACCCCCTTATAGAAAACAACCAACTGGCATTGACAACTTGTCTCTGTCTTGGAGCACTAACCTCACTATTCGCAGCCACCTGCGCCCTCACCCAAAATGACATCAAAAAAATCGTAGCCTTCTCAACATCAAGCCAACTAGGCCTAATAATAGTCGCAATCGGATTAAATCAACCACAGCTAGCATTCCTTCATATCTGCACCCACGCCTTTTTCAAAGCTATATTATTCCTGTGTTCAGGATCAATTATTCACAGCCTGAATGACGAACAAGACATCCGAAAAATAGGAGGCCTACTCAATATCATGCCCACCACCTCTACTTACTTCACAATTGGCAGCCTAGCCCTAACAGGAACCCCCTTCCTAGCAGGGTTCTTCTCAAAAGACGCAATCATTGAAACCCTAAACTCCTCATCCCTAAACGCCTGAGCCCTTATCCTGACATTAATTGCCACATCTTTTACAGCTGTATATAGTTTCCGTCTAGTATATTTTGTAATCATAGGAGCTCCCCGATTCCTACCCCTATGCCCCATCAACGAAAACAACCCATTAGTAATTAACCCCCTCAAGCGACTTGCCTGAGGAAGCATCACCGCAGGACTAATTATTACCCAAAACTTTTTACCAATAAAAACACCCGTTTTAACAATACCGACCCCCTTAAAATTAGCGGCTCTCCTAGTAACAATTACAGGCCTGCTGACAGCCATAGAACTAGCCAACATAACAAGTAAACAAGTGAAAGTTACCCCAACAACTCACACACATCACTTCTCAAATATACTAGGATTCTTCCCTATAATTATTCATCGATTAATCCCAAAACTTAAACTCACCCTAGGACAATCAGCCGCCACCCAACTCGACAAAACATGGCTCGAAACAATTGGACCAAAAGGCCTAGCACTAACACAAAAAAATATAGCAAAAGCCACAAATAACATCTCACGAGGAATAATTAAAACGTACCTAACCATCTTCCTTTTAACCCTAACCCTGGCCACTATCCTAATTTCACTTTAAACCACCCGTAACGTCCCCCGACTCAAACCACGAGTAAGCTCCAATACAACAAGCAGAGTTAAGAGTAGTACCCAAGCGCAAATAATTAATATGCCTCCACCAGATGAGTACATTACAGCCACCCCACTAATATCAGCACGTAAGACAGAAAACTCTTTCAACCCATCCACAACCGTCCATGAGCCCTCAAATCAACCCTCTCAGAAAAACCCTGCCACTAAACCAACCCCAACTAAATAAACTAAAACATAACCAAACACAGCACGACTACCCCAAGCTTCCGGGAAAGGCTCAGCAGCCAAAGCTGCCGAATAGGCAAAAACAACGAGCATCCCCCCTAAATAAATTAAAAAAAGAACTAATGATAAAAAAGAGCCCCCATGGCCCACCAAAATCCCACACCCAACCCCCGCCGCAATTACTAACCCAAACGCAGCAAAATAAGGCGTAGGATTAGAAGCGACGGCGATTAGACCCAGAATTAGACCAATTAAAAACAAAACCAGAATAAAAATCATAATTCCTGCTCAGACTTTAACTGAGACCAATGATTTGAAGAACCACCGTTGTTGTTCAACTACAGAAACCATCCCATGGCAAGCCTACGAAAAACACACCCCCTAATTAAAATTGCTAACGACGCATTAGTCGACCTACCAGCACCGTCTAACATTTCAGTGTGATGAAACTTTGGTTCCCTCCTAGGACTATGTTTAATTACCCAAATTCTGACCGGCCTATTTTTAGCCATACACTACACCTCGGACATTTCAACCGCATTTTCATCAGTAGCCCACATTTGCCGAGACGTCAACTACGGATGGCTAATCCGCAACATCCACGCCAATGGAGCATCATTCTTCTTCATCTGCATCTACATACACATCGCCCGAGGCCTCTATTACGGGTCATACCTCTACAAAGAAACCTGAAACATCGGCGTAGTCCTTCTTCTACTAGTTATGATGACGGCCTTCGTCGGCTATGTACTCCCATGAGGCCAAATGTCCTTCTGAGGCGCCACAGTTATCACAAATCTTCTATCTGCTGTACCATACATAGGGGACATGCTAGTTCAATGAATCTGAGGCGGATTCTCGGTAGACAACGCAACACTAACACGATTCTTCGCATTCCACTTCCTTCTACCATTTGTCATTGCCGCCGCAACTATCCTTCACCTTCTTTTCCTCCATGAAACAGGGTCAAATAACCCAATTGGACTAAACTCAGATGCAGACAAAATCTCTTTCCACCCGTACTTCACATATAAAGACTTACTTGGATTTGCACTCATACTCCTAGCGCTTATACTACTAGCATTATTTTCCCCAAACCTACTAGGAGACCCAGAAAACTTTACCCCCGCCAACCCCTTAGTTACTCCTCCACACATCAAACCAGAGTGATACTTCCTGTTTGCCTACGCTATCCTCCGATCAATCCCAAATAAACTAGGAGGTGTTCTTGCATTACTATTCTCTATTTTAGTACTAATGGTAGTACCACTTCTACACACCTCAAAACAACGAGGACTAACATTCCGCCCCCTTACCCAACTTCTATTTTGAACCCTAGTAGCAGACATAATTATTCTCACATGAATTGGAGGCATACCAGTAGAACACCCATTCATCATTATCGGACAAATCGCATCCGTTCTATACTTCGCACTATTCCTAATTTTCTTCCCACTAGCAGGATGATTAGAAAATAAAGCACTAGAATGAGCTTGCCCTAGTAGCTTAGCCTAAAAGCATCGGTCTTGTAATCCGAAGATCGGAGGTTAAATTCCTCCCTAGCGCCCAGAAAAGAGAGATTTTAACTCCCACCACTGGCTCCCAAAGCCAGAATTCTAAACTAAACTATTTCCTGAAATAAACCATTCCCTCGTGATAACACATAATATATGTAACTTTACAACAATGTACTAATTCATATATGTATTATCACCAACCTATTATTTTAACCATTCAAGCAAGTACTAAATATTAAGGTATACATAAGCATAATATTAAAACTCACAAATAACTATATTTTAACTTGAGTAATATATTAATCCCCAAAAATTTGTCCTCAAATTTTTCCTTGAAATAATTAACTAAAATCCCACCTAAACATCTTAATGTAGTAAGAAACCACCAACTGATTTATATAAAGGTATATCATGCATGATAGAATCAGGGACAACAACTGTGGGGGTCGCACAATATGAACTATTACTGGCATCTGGTTCCTATTTCAGGAACATAAATTGTAATACTTCCCCAATCGGATAATTATACTGGCATCTGATTAAGATCAATGTGTAGTACATATGTCTCGTTACCCACCAAGCCGAGCATTCTTTTATATGCATAACGTTATTTTTTTTTGGTTTCCTTTCATCTTGCATATCAGAGTGCAGGCACAAATGTTAATTTAAGGTTGAACATTTTCCTTGTATGTGATAATAAATATTAATTATTATAAGACATAACTTAAGAATTACATACTATTGAGTCAAGTGCATAACATACTTATCTCTTGTTCAGCTTATCCTTATATAGTGCCCCCTTTTGGTTTTTACGCGACAAACCCCCCTACCCCCCTACGCTCAGTAAATCCTGTTATTCTTGTCAAACCCCGAAACCAAGAAAGACTCAAGAACGCACGAGCCAACAAGTTGAAATGTAAATTGGCATCCCATTATATATATATATATATATATATATGCATCAATTTTTTTATTTTTTATCCGCCCACAAATAACCCAAAAACCCCCACTAAAAGCCAATAAAAAAACAACCCGGCACTGAATATTCTAATATATTAACCG